CAGAAATTCGAAATGCCAAAACAGGAATACCACTTGATATTATTAAAAATGCCCAAAAAATATCATATTCGTGAAGCAGAAACATAGATGCACTCCTCGGCAGGTAGAAAATATACCGGATTAGTCAATTCGAATTAGAATTGTGAATTTATCCGTAACGGCTTCCTCGAAATACCTCTGAATTTAGGTCGAACCACCTAGTTTTTTGCTATTAGGTCATGTCTTGCTTCACGATTCATTAATTGAGTGGAATCCTATTTACACTTACTTCAATTCTATCTCGATATAGTATAGACATCTCATGTTCTTTCGTTTTTTATAGAAAGAAAAAGACTTTTCCGGGTTCACCTCGCCTCAGATTCTTTCTAACCTAAAGAAAACGAATTCAAATCAAAGAATATTCCTTTAATGAAAGCAAATGATATTGGGATATTCTTGTCATTCATCTTGAATAAGAGGATTCTTGCTTCTATTCATTTTAGATATGGAAATAGAATGCATTAATTAAAAATTCAATTAATTCGATTCGCTCTCCTTGTCCTCGACTTAATGGATGTGATTCAATGCATTGAACGAACCCTTCCTTACAGATAACAAAACAACTCATAAGTTCCTCTCAAAAAATGACAGACTTTGGGCCTGTACTACCTCACCTGTACCTCCCCCAAAAAATAAAAATAAAATGAGAGCCAAAAGTCTTGAATAAAAATTATTCCAAATCCCCTCCTGATTTTTAGTACTGAAAATTAGTCCGAAATGACTGGAAATCCTTGAGTAAAGAAAAACCACCTATTAACACTGGAAATACACGGCAAAAGCAGGGGGGGTCGATTTAGCACCGGGCCAGTCTAGGTCAAGTTTCAATAGACGAGAGTCAGTTAGAATGATAGGTAATTGGGTATTGACCGATCAGGTATTTTTTTGATTTGAGCATTTTTTCATTCTTATTCTCCCTTTTCTTAGCTTTCTAATTGAGCTCGATGGAATGAGCTCATCGTTTTGATTTGATTCCTTGATTTCCAATTTTCTATTGAGAGTTTTGACCTTGGCGAATTGACACGAAGCCTTTTTTTTAATACTATATTAAGTAAGAGTAACACATGAGCCGCACCTAATCAATCAGCTCAAGTACCATCGAACAAATCAATTCTACGCGTAATTGGCGGTCCGAATGAAGGGAAATTCCATAACTCTCTACTAGAAACATTGTTCGATTGAAGATCCGGAATTCGAACGATCGAGTAATTACGTAATAAAGTCCATATTGAATAGTTGCAACTTCCCTCTGGCGCGATTTTCTGTTGCCATTAAGAGATATTGATAGAGTATAAATATCATATAAATATCATTTAGTTCAGCCTTAATTTAGGTTTATTCTTTCATACTCGAAATTTAGTTCAGCCTTAATTTAGGTTTATTCTTTCATACTAGAAGAATAAATATACAAAGGAACCTTACATACCCTACCAATTCCCATGCAATTCTCAACATTACTGAAGATAGTTATTCTGGGTGTGGCTCTGCCCCTCTGTTCGTGGAAAGGAGGAGCTCGTCTTTGGAGGAGTTTATCTTCCCAAAAAGCAAGCCACAGCACCACTTCGACCATGCCTTCTTTGTTTCAGGAAAAAAAAGCAGACTCTGAGAAAAAAGCCCTCCTTGAGGGCTTAGAATCTAAGGACCTCTTTCGGATTGCCGAAGAGGACCAAACAAATGATAATAGGGCCGAATATCGGGACTACAACTGGGCGCAATGTTGCATTGATGAACTCAACGATCTGATTGAGGGGAGCGAGAAGATAAGTAGAATTATTGAGGCGAGGGTGGATACCATGCATCGTTTGGGGATCGGAGAAGCTCACCTGGAGAGCGACTATAATACGCTCGAAAGAGAACGAGCTTTCCGGGAAACCAGAATGGCGGAGATTGATCACATACTCCTGGATATTGTAACGAAATATCCAGAGATCAAAATGACACATATAGAAAACCGAGCATCGACCTCCAATTTGGGGGAATCGGTTTCCCTCTTGTGCTCGGACGAACTATTATACTTGCAACGCAAACACGCCCGCGCAATCAAAAAAGCACGGGCTGAAAGTGCGAAGCGTGCGCTCCATGAGCGGCGTATTCTGAAGCGGTTCCTCGCAAGCTCCTCAAGAGCTCCGAGGATTCCGGAAAGTAGTACGAATACTCCGGACAGTGCTTCGAATTCCGGAAATCTGCGGATTTCATCTGGAACGGAAGACTCCGACTCCGGCCCGGACTAAAATTTGGATGGACTATAAATTGCTCCACTTTTTCTGGCACTCTATTATCTACTTATACTAGATAATAGATATACTTCTCATAAGAGATCTTTCTAACAGGTAAAAATGGAAACTCGAGGTATTCCTTCTATGACAACTTTCAACTTACCCTCTCTTTTTGTACCTTTAGTGGGCCTAGTAGTTCCGGCAATTGCAATGGCGTCTTTATCTCTTCATCTTCAAAAGAACAAGATTCTCTAGATCCGATAGAAGCAAATCCCATCCAGGTCTTTCAAGACCTTCACTTGATCATAATATAGATTCTTGAAATTGGGTACAAGACACGGCTTCCTCCGAACACATACATAAGATCTCTGTCTTATGTATGTGGAACCGTCATCCTGTGGATAAAGGTATTCATTTCATTTTCAGTAGAGCGAGTTTTCATTTCAAATTGATCCGCAGATGTATGAAACCGAAACAGAAGCTACCTATATGTATGTAGATATACATAGTGAGATCCGATAAAGCGGATGCTTTTTTCGATCTTATCTAATCAATTGGATGAATGACTGCTAAAGGTTCACATAATAATCGTGCTAGTTGATGAGAGTTACTTTTGGAACAAAAAAAGGAAAGTAAAAATTCATTTGGGTTATTCTCTCAATTCCAATAAAAAGAAACTGGATCTAGTATGAACTGGCGATCAGAACGTATATGGATAAAACTTATAGCGGGGTCTCGAAAAACCAGTAATTTCTGCTGGGCCTGTATCCTTCTTTTAGGGGCATTAGGATTCTTATTGGTTGGAACTTCTAGTTATCTTGGTCGGAATCTGATATCCTTATTTCCATCTCAGCAAATTTTTTTTTTTCCACAAGGGCTCGTGATGTCTTTCTATGGGATCGCAGGTCTTTTCATTAGCACCTATTTGTGGTGCACCATTTCGTGGAATGTAGGTAGTGGTTATGATCGATTCGATAGAAAAGAAGGAATAGTGTCTATTTTTCGTTGGGGATTTCCTGGAAAAAATCGTCGTATCCTCCTTCGATTCCTTATGAGAGATGTCCAGTCGATTAGAATCGAGGTGAAAGAAGGTCTTTTTCCTCGTTGTGTCCTTTATATGGAAATTAGAGGACAGGGCGCCGTTCCTTTGACTCAGAGTGAGGAGAATTTGACTCCAAGAGAAATGGAACAAAAAGCTGCAGAATTGGCCTATTTCTTGCGTGTACCGATTGAAGTATTGTGAAATGAACTCCACATTGGAAAAGGCACTCAGAAATCCTCTTTGTTTCGATTTTTTTTTTATTTATTGTCACTGAAGCTTGTTCAGAACGCTCATTCGAGCAAAAGGAAATGTATGTATATTCTAGGGAACAACCAGAAAACAAAGTAGTTTTTGTCCACCAAAACAAAACGATTTTCTATCTGTATGGAAACGCAATTCTTTCGTACTAATTATTAACAAGCAAGCAACAAATCGAATCTACCACTAATAAGTCTAGATTCATCAAATGTATCAGAACATTGCAGAATCCATAATTCATCTTTTTGGTTCCGATATTTGGGATTGATAGATTCCATACTGAACTGATGACTTATATTCAATGACCTCTCTTTTCTTTTGTCACTTGGTGTTTCTTTTCCCTTCTTTTGTTTTGCTCCCGGATTCTCAAATGAGTGGATCGTTTATAACTAGCATTTTTCTCTGGTTTTTCCACTCGTTTTTGATTTCATCATCACATCCATATTTTTTATAAATTTCCCTCAACTATTCCAGGCTAAGCATAGCCAGCGAAACTTTTCGAAATAATGGATCTAAGCTAAGGGTTTTCTTTTGTCTCGAAGTCCGAATAGTATAGTATTCATGACTTGAGGTGGTTCTTTCGGGAATTCATCGAAAGGATGCAATTGCTTCAAATTTGACCAATTGAAATACCCGGAAACAATCTTTTTTATTTCTTCATTCCACTTCGACGCGGAACCTCATCCTATTTCTAGATTCAAGGACAAACATAAAAAAAGGGGGGGCAAACTCCTAAGTTAGGTATAGGTTTGATACCTTGTTATAGAACCGATATTTCATAGAAATAGCAAATTGGATAGATTCGACGAATGGGGTGGTTTCATTAGCAATTCCCAGATTTAAAAGAAAATGCCACAAAAAAAAGCATTCACTAACCTCCCATATCTTGCATCTATAGTTTTTTTGCCCTGGTGGATCGATCTCTTAGTCCAAAAAAGTCTGGAATCTTGGGTTACAAATTGGTGGAATACGAAACAATCCGAAACTTTCTTGAATAATATTCAAGAAAAGAATGTTCTAGAAAAATTCATAGAATTAGAGGAACTATTCCTTTTGGACGAAATGATAAAGGAGTACCCGGAGACACATGTAGAAAATCTTCGTATAGGAATCCACAAAGAAATGATACAATTGGTCAAAATGGATAATGAGAATCATATCCATAGCATATTACACTTCGCAACAAATATAATATGTTTCGCTATTCTAAGCGGCTATTCGATTCTGGGTAATGAAGAACTTGTCATTCTAAATTTTTGGGTTCAGGAATTCCTCTATAACTTAAGCGACACAATCAAAGCCTTTTCTATTATTTTATTAACTGATTTATGTATCGGATTCCACTCGCCCCATGGATGGGAACTCATGATTGGCTCTGTCTCCAAAGATTTTGGATTTGATCATAACGATCAAATTCTAGCGATTCTTGTTTCCACTTTCCCAGTCATTCTAGATACAATTTTGAAATATTGGATCTTCCATTATTTAAATAGCGTATCTCCGTCACTTGTAGTGATTTATCATTCAATGAATGACTAAGGAACGATACACGGATATTAACTCAATTAGAATGTTTGTTACTTCTTCCAGAAACAAACCATTCAAAATCTTACTAACTTTTTTCTATTTCTACCCACCTAGGGAAATCCTCCTGTATTACAGTCAAATGATTCCAGTACAATAACAATAACAGAATCAGAGATAGGGAACTATACTAGCAACCTACCTAATCTATTGTAGAAATTTTCGTGCTCAATGATTGGACCATGCAAAATAGAAATACCTTTTCTTGGATAAAGGAACAGATGACTCGATCGATTTCTCTATCTATCATGATATATGTAATAACTCAGACATCTACTTCATATGCATATCCCATTTTTGCGCAGCAGGGCTATGAAAATCCACGAGAAGCTACTGGGCGTATTGTATGTGCCAATTGCCATTTAGCTAATAAGCCCGTAGATGTTGAGGTTCCACAAGCGGTCCTTCCCGATACTGTATTTGAGGCAGTTGTTAGAATACCTTATGATATGCAACTGAAACAAGTTCTTGCTAATGGGAAAAAGGGGTCTTTGAATGTGGGAGCTGTTCTTATTCTACCTGAGGGATTCGAATTAGCTCCCCTCGATCGTATTTCTCCCGAGATGAAAGAAAAGATGGGCAATCTGTCTTTTCAGAGTTATCGCCCCACTAAAAAAAATATTCTTGTGATAGGTCCTGTTCCTGGTCAAAAATATAGTGAAATCACCTTTCCTATCCTTTCCCCCAACCCCACGACTAAAAAAGATGTTCACTTCTTAAAATATCCTATATATGTAGGCGGGAACAGGGGAAGAGGTCAGATTTATCCCGATGGGAGCAAGAGTAACAATACAGTCTATAATGCTACAGCTGGAGGTATACTAAGCAAAATCATACGTAAAGAAAAGGGAGGATATGAAATAACCATAGTGGATGCATCGGATGGACACCAAGAGGTTGATATTATACCTCCAGGACTAGAACTTCTTGTTTCTGAAGCTGAATCCGTCAAGCTTGATCAACCATTAACAAGTAATCCGAATGTAGGTGGGTTTGGTCAGGGAGACGCAGAAATAGTACTGCAAGACTCATCCCGTGTCCAAGGCCTTTTGTTCTTCTTGGCATCCGTTATTCTGGCACAAATCTTTTTGGTTCTTAAAAAGAAACAGTTTGAGAAGGTTCAATTGTCCCAAATGAATTTTTAGAGTCACAATATAAAGTTCGTAAATAGAGCCAAATTCTTGTTGATCGATGCAATTCGTGTATGGTAAAAAAGAAAAAAGAGAAGCCTTTTTCTTTTTTTTACTATTTTTCTTAGAGATGCCGGGCAGTACTTGTATTCCCCTGCTAGACATAAATAAGAAATGAATATGTATATTGTGAATAAGACTATTTTCCTTCAACCTGACGCCCCCTTTTCAATCCAAATGGGGGGTGTTACTATCTCACTATTGTAAAATTCTAAATCCCATTAAATACCTCAAAGGTTTTCTCGTCTACTAAAAAAAGAAATAATAGACAGAAGTAAGAGTGAATCTAAAACAAAGGAGAAATAACGGGAACAATTGATTCTAGGAGGGATTACTTGTCTTTCTAAGCTTCGCCACAAGAAAAGGGAAAAGGAATTTGCAACCTTTTTGACTAAGGATTCTTGATCCCCTTCGTCAAAGAGTGATATTTTTCGCTTTTTTCTAGGTTTATTGGAACCACTTTGGTTCGATGTATAAAAAGTAGTGGGCAAGCAAAATCAAAAGGGGGTGAAGTAACTCCGTTAGTAAATAGAACTTCTTACAGTTACCGGAACTTCTCAAAGAGTCAAAAAGGGAAACTTTGATGAGATAATAAACGAAATAGAAATAGAGTAAGATTCTATTAGTATAGAATAGTATAGAAACGATTTGCATGATTTCTCATCTCTAGGAGTTTAGATTCGGTTATCTAGAAAAGAACATCGACGGACTTCTTCTTTCTTCTAACTTCGGAAGAATTGAAAGTATGGAGGAAGAGATATTCGCAATCAATGGGGTTAATTCAAAATCATCATAAAAAAAAATGGAATGGAGTAGTTTGAAACAGCGGATCAAAAGGCCCATTTTTCTTTTATACAAATCAAATATCACATGCTATGCTGATTGAATGAACTTCGCACTTTTTTGTTATGGAATGAAGCAAAATCTCGTTGGATTGGAAGAGTAAGAACTCAACGGGACCTTGCCTCCCCTTGAGTTCTTACTTTTTCATGTCTCCAACTCAGTTCCTATGATTACTACAGAGATGAACCCAACCCGGAATAGGACCCATAAAAGAAAACACCTATTGAACCGATCACCGGAATACCAGTTACAGTACCTATTAGCCAAAGAGGAATCCTTCCAGTCGTATCGGCCATTTACCCCACTTCCCTCCACATTTCATCAAGCGGTC